TCATTTTAACGTCAAAGTAGTTGACACACCACTAGAAAATTAAGGAAATTATCAACGGCAAAGAGTCCCTTTAAATGGTAAAACGAGATCGTTTATAAAGCATTTTGTTTGTATTTCAAAAAACGAAAGCGTAGTTTTCGCCGAACGACGAAGTAGTTCTGATAAAAATGGTCGAGTTTTACGTGGATCTTTTCTAGATCTTCTTTCCCCAAACCTGTGATCTGCAGAAGGTTGTCGGGATTTCCGAGTGCGATTATAAGATCCTGTTAGGTATATATATTTGCTCTAATGAGGGAAGCATACATTCTCGTAGAGAATCGTAATATTTTTTTAATCCTCAACAAACAATATCTAATGTCTTGGTGGTGTCTAACCATTTCATTTCGTTTAGTTATTCTTTTAACTTTCCTTAATCTATTATTATTAATAACAAAACGGATTTTTCCAATGTTTAAAATCAAAATTCCAATGGCGTTGGCTACTCTAACCCTTCCAACCACAATTTTTTCTTTTTTCACGGTATGGGTAAAATGTCTAGAAACAAAGAAAATATATTCTACTAGTTTTTCTATAATTATAAATATATCAATAAATTATATAAATACCAGAAAAAAAGAGATTTTGTACTCTATCTGTCTATTTTTTATTCCTACGAAATACCAGACGAAATAGAACGATCCTAGAAAGAGATATAATGAAATTTTTGGAGTGGGTTTTCCCCCTTTTAGTTGATTGAATAAACAAGACAATTTCGATTGTATTTCAAAAACGGTAGTTTTCACCGAAGTATTTCTGATTAAAAAGGTGTAGTTTTATGCGGATCTCTTCTAGATCTTCTTTCCCCAAACCTGTGATTTGCAGAAGGTTGTCGGGATTTCCGATTGCTATTATAAGATCTTGTAAGGTATATATATTTTCTCTACTGAGGCAAGTATATATTCGAGGAGCCAGTTCTAAGCCCGCAATGCTCAATGCCAGATAGTCAAAGTCAAGTTTTTTCATACTCCAAATTAAATTTTGTTTCCTTTTTTTTACATAATATGATGGTTTAGATCTATCTTAACCGTATGATTATGTCATCATTTTAACATCAAAATAGTTGACACACGACTAGAAAATGAAGGAAATTATCAACGGCAAACAGTTCCCTAAAATGGTAAAACGGGATCGTTTATAAACAATTTCGATAACAAACCAAGAAAGAGAACATCGAGAACTCTCTAAGAGCGAGCCGGAAAAAAGACACACTTTTGCCGCGTTGGTACTTAACCGTAAAAGCGGTTCCTCCATTTTATTTATTCAATTATTCAACCCTATAGTATAGAATTAAGAGCTTTTTTTTTATTGAAGAGAATTCTTTTTATTTTTACATTTTATATTATTCCATATTCGAATCTGCTTGACTACCAGAAAAAAACGGATTCAGTATTTGATCTTTTCACTGATATAAAACCATAAAAAAAATAAGAAACAATATATAGTCGATTTTTTTGCACTTAACCCCTTTCGTGGATTCCATTCTTCAAAAAATAATTCGCAGAGAAGAAAGGTATTTTACCTATTTTTTAGTCGAATTTGTAAAATACGATTGTGAGGTATAGAAGAGGGGTTGTATTTATTAAACATGTGTAGATATAGCTATCGATATAGATCCTTCTTCCTACTTATTGTCGTTCTATTCGGGGCAGTGGGGGTCGTGCTCTATCCAAATTTCTATTTTTTATTCAATGTCAATTTATTTAATGAAAAAAAGAAGCATGATAATTGCTGGAGAATTCTCTATAGACAACATATAGAAAAAAATACCCCATGTAGATATCTTTGTAACAATTTCTATTTTCGGGTTTACATATACTTATGTTTACATATACTCATAATTGCTGTTATAATTGCAATTCCGAAGTACTTTTTATTTTATTGAAAAGAATCCATATTGATGAGTTCTATATCAATTTGTATTTTCTTATGTCAGTAGGAAAACAAAAATGGAGATTCAAATCCAAGAATTGCTGCTGAATTAACAGTCAGCAGTCAATAGTTAATGGTTCCAATTTTTCGTGAATTTAGGTTTTTGTGACTTAAAATCCACATTTTTTTCAATAGAAAAAAAAGGGAGGAGAAGTTTTTAGGCATTGTGTGTTTTGAGATACTATACAATCAATCGAAGGAGTGAATCAAATCCAATCAAAAAAAAAGAAGGATTTCCGTTAGGAAAGGGATTAAGTAAAACTGGATACAAAATGCAAGTACAATAAAAAAAGAAGTTCACTACTTTAACCCAAAGGGGGAAAGATTTCATCTATTTTATATCCTTTTGGCGACATGGCCGAGTGGTAAGGCGGGGGACTGCAAATCCTTTTTCCTCAGTTCAAATCTGGGTGTCGCCTAATCAAGAAAAGATTCTAAATTTCTTATTCTGTTCTGCTAATATAACTAGCCCAATTATTTCCCAGCAGAAGCAGAGAAAAAGGACTGTTGATACTTGTTTGATTCTAAGCATCAGGTTTGATGGGGGTTTTTAAAAGGATTGTAAATCCACGAATCCTAGATGCAAGGAAAGATTCTAGGGAGAGAAGGGCTGCAATTACAGACTCAGCACAGTCTCTGAATGCTTAGGCATCCAAGCAATATTTGATTGGATGGATAATTGATTGTTTTTAAGTACAAAAATAAATTGTTTTCAACAAACCCCCAGTCAAGAAAAGAACATAATCAACTTCCGCCCGACTCTTTCATATAGACAATTGGGAGATCGATCAAATGGGAAATAGAGGTATGGAATAGATAGTGATCTATCTTTTTATGCTTTTTCTTTATATAAATTATTATAAAGGTCGACAAAAAAAAAAGAATAGGAATAAATTAGTCTATTCCTACATCTTCGATTAGTAACATTCCTTTGAAATGTCACCTTCTATTTTGATTGTTGTGTTTAATCTTTCCCGATTCGAAATCATATAGGAACAAGAGGTTATTGCTCCCCTATTTCATTATTTATTTCATTATTACTTTCTCTTTCATTTTCACGATTATTTGTATCATCCAACATATATTTTATTAGCGATATTATTTTATAATAACACAAAGATTTTTTATAAATGGGTTTATTGGATTGGTTCATCAAGAGTGTTGGGTCCGAATTCCTTTTTGACTCTGACCCATCAATTCTACTATTATTAGTGAGTAATAATGTAAAAATTATTTAATACTGATCGAAATAGGGGACATAATTCACATGGATATAGTAAGTCTCGCTTGGGCTGCTTTAATGGTAGTCTTTACATTTTCTCTTTCACTCGTAGTATGGGGAAGAAGTGGACTCTAGAAGTACTACTAATTTAATTGAGTTGATGACAAAAACTGTATCAATTGTTTTTTAGATCGTTCTGCAAAGCATTTTTAACGATTAAAAACCAAATCAAAATAGCGTCATTTTGAAATTTCATTGGATTCTAGTGTAATTAATGTATTATATGAATAATACTTTTTCAATCAAAGAGATATTTCAATGATTCCCATGTTTGTATTTTGAAAGGGGATACAGATGATAGGAAATTTATTGCAACCAAATTCTTCCTAAATTTTCTATTTCAACGAATGGGCTCTTACCAGAAGTATAAATGTACAATGAGGAAGACCGGACCCCTTTTTATTTCTTTCCCTCCTTACTGTTCAAAGAAGAAGTTGTTCTGTTAAGTGTATACACACTTTCTATGAGAAACGATATAGAAATAGTGGTTGTTTAACGAGATAGTATAATAAGATCTTGCCTTGGGAGAGTCGCATATTGTGCATTTCTCACTTGTTTTATTATTTTTCAAATTTGATTTAGGCTTTATCGACTCATTTCATCTCATGGTTCAAGCGTTAAAACTCTGTTAAAAATGGATAAGATTTACTATTCTTTTTCGAAATTATTCGAAGAAGCTCCCGTAGAAGCCCTGTCAATGGCTCAATCAATTACTTCTTGGAAATGCTAAACGAAAAAACCACTTTCTTCTTATTATTAAGAAACTTTCCTTGATTGATTATTTCAATAGATACGGAGATTCATGTTGGAAATAATAAGAAATCGAAGAATTAGAAACATAAGAGTAAAAGCCCTCTTTCAATTATTTCAGATTGATCGGAACAAATAGATGTAGAAAAGAAATGGAATTGGGTTCTATGTCCATTCCATATATGGAATAGATATCTGCATATCATATATGCAGATAATATTGGAGAGTGATCCATATTAAACTTTTATTATCGAGTATACACTCTAAAAATACCATAATAGAGAGTATGGTAGAAAGAACGATTCATATATTTCTTTCTACCATACTATCAGATCGCATTGAATACTGCCGATTTGAGTCCGCTCATTTCATTTAAGACACGAAATTGGAATTCTTTTCATTTTCTTTCTTCAATCATTGATAAGAACTCAAAAGTCGCGTTTCATTCAAATTTTTTTAATGAATAGGAATTTTTAATCATTTTGACTGACTGTTTTTACGTAAATGATAAGTAGAAAAGCTGTAGGAATTAGAATGAACAGTGCAGTAGCAATAAATGCAAGAATATTTACTTCCATAATCTCAGTGTTTTTTACCTCACAATACAATAACTCGGGATTTAATCCCATAGAGATGATAAAACTTTCGCCTCTAAATTCAATGGATGAATTAACTCTCGATGATATTATTAAATTGGATCAATATCATGAACAATATCAGACCTATCAAATCAATTCATTGTCGAGAATTGAATAGTATACCATAGGAAGATCTTTTATCCAGACCTAATACAAAATAGGATTCCTGATCCAATCAAGAATTCTTTTCTTTATCATTCTGTTCCATTCTTTTTTTCTATAACCTACCCCACCCCTTCCTTGTATCATTATCAGATGAAGTATCTTCTGACCATCGTTCGACTTCTATTATTCACAAACCCAAATAAACAATAGAAGTGAGTGAAAGGGAAAAAGAAAGAAGTTAAGTTCTAAACTACGT